TTGCATTAATTGCGACTTCCTCAGTGTTAGTAATTAGTGTACCCCTTGTATTTGCTTCTCCTGATGGTTGGTCAAATAATAAAAACGTTGTATTTTCCGGTACATCATTATGGATTGGACTAGTCTTTCTGGTAGCTATTCTGAATTCTCTCATTTCTTAAATTTGTTTAGTATTTAGTAGCCCGATACAAAATAAATAAAAAGGCCATTTCTTCGAAAAAATTGGAATTGTGAGACGCATTAAAATGCAATTTGCGTTCCGAATTGCTACCTCTTCTCTTTCATTATTATGAAATTCCATTGCCATTAGAATATTGATTGACAGACAATTAAAAAAAAGAAAACTCTAATATAATAGAAAATGAAACGGTCGACCCAGACATAGACGGTCGACCCAGGCGGATATACCCTATAAAATATATCCCGTAGCGAGCGTAGTTCAATGGTAAAACATCTCCTTGCCAAGGAGAAGATACGGGTTCGATTCCCGCCGCTCGCCAGCTTAATTTAGTAAGGTACTATGATAAAAAATTTAGTCTAGTTGACTACTTAACTACTTATATTAAATTAAGTAGGTGTTAGTCTAGTACCGTATCCCTTACTATCTTACCCTTCTTTTGCACCCCACTCAAAAAAAGGGGCTCCGGAGGCGGGAATCGAACTCGCCAACAGGGCTCCCTAAATTGGGGATTCACCGAGACAAACAACTGGCAAACTCCTTTTAAAGGGAAGGGAGGTAGACTGTGCCTTTCTTTCATTTCTTTTTTCTTTTCTGCAGGGTAGGAAGGAGCCTTGAGAGTTCTTCTTGTAGGGGCAAGTGACTTCGCAAACTGCTCCATTTGGCCCTTTAGGGCCGGGAACTAATGAATAAAAAAGGGTTGGATACCGCCCAGCCCTCTACTCTATACAAATAGAATAGTCCTTTTATACAGACTGCTAAGTGCGGAGACGGGAATCGAACCCGTGACCTCAAGGTTATGAGCCTCGTGAGCTACCAAACTGCTCTACTCCGCTCTGGAGGGACGGAAACTGGTGGACGAAAAAGGTTGAATACAGGACTCTACCATGTCTAGACAAATAGAATAGTCCTTTTATACAGAATGGAGCGGGTAGCGGGAATCGAACCCGCATCGTTAGCTTGGAAGGCTAGGGGTTATAGTCGACGTTGGTTGATTAGTTTTAACGTCTCTAATTCAAAACCGAACATGAAATTTTGATTTCATTCGGCTCCTTTATGGATATTCTCACCACTTAACATCTATGTCAGCTTTTCTATCTGAATGGAACCAAAGCTCTCCGCTTTCTAGATGATCCCTATAGAGTAGGAGATAGAAATTCTACTAAATCTATCTAATCTACTTACTTCGTTCCCTAATTTCATTCAAGAGATCCTGAGGAAAAGAATTAGGTTTCCACCGAGCTGAAACAATATGCTGATGGTTCTAGTAAACCAAAACTACCGTTTTTTAGCTATTTGGCTTCCATTTCCTTTTTTAACAAAAGAAGATTTAGTTACGATTGGAAATAAACTTTTTTGTATCTTCATCCATAGATCCTTTACTCATATTTTAAAAATTGGAATACTTAATCCAATGCAAAATTATGCTTCGCGACTCTGTACTCATAATCCAATTTGTATTTTGGATGCAATTTCAATTAGTTTTTGGGTACAAATCGCGAGAATGTATATTCTTCCTCAATATGCTATTGAGAGGAAAAGGATTAAATCCTTTATAAGAACTAAAGTTTTCATCGGAATATAAAAAACTTAAGGACGCCTTAAGTATATCATTTCAAATTCAGTTATTAATAGAACGAATCACACTTTTACCACTAAACTATACCCGCTACATGTAGATTATGATACCAACGCTACCCTTTGTCAAGGGTAGCCATTCGAGAAGGAGGCTAATTCCCCCTTATTGAATCAAATGGAGAAGGTTCATGACAGTGAGCTGTTGGTACTTCGATCGCGGGCCTTTACTTTAGCTTTAGGGTTTAGATAGCCCCTCTGGGATGTAAAATATATCTCTTCTCACCATCCCCATAGTGTATGAGACAAATGTATGCATTTCGATTAGGTTCGTATTCTACGGTTACGACTACAATGATCATTATTTGTTTTGCGAGGACGTAAGTGTGCCAGACTGCTCTAAGGAATAGTTTGATTATTCCTACAATATACACTAGGAGATATAGGGAGCAGCACTGCCCCCATAAATCCCTTTCTTCCTTTTCTTTTTTGTTCAATTCTGAACAAAGAAATTGGGGAAGATGTTTTCTTTCTTCCCCCACTTATCATGAAGTCCGAGCCCTAGAGAAAGAGTGAGATGCATTTTAAAAATTCATCATAGACTTTCCCTATGGCTTGAGAGAAGCAAGAAACAAAGAGTCGTAACTTAAACGGAGAAGCGGACAGGACCCGACGGATTTACCTGATGTAAAGAAGATCCTAAATGTCTCTGGTTAGTCGATCCTCTCCATTTACCAATTTCTTCTCCTCTTTTCCACTCAATTCTAGTTTATTAGATTCTTGTTTAAAAGAATCAAAGAAGATGAATAGAACTAAGAACACATAAAAAAGAGCATAGAGGGACCATTACCAAATGTTCCTCCCAAGAATCATATTGGGTATCTGTTCCCTTCCTTTTCCCGCTAGGATCGGGAATCTTATATTTTCCATATCCATATACCATCGAACCTTTAGGGTTCCAGAATCCTCCTTTTTTCCTAATCTTCGGAAACAGAAAACCCATAGCCAGGAGGAGTTAGGTATGTAGGGTATGGTTTATTATTTTTTGTTGGGCAGGCAGTAGAATAATTTTTATACTCTGCAGTATAAATTCGACTGCCCACTTTTTACAAGCAAATTGTTGCTAAAACTCCAACATAGTTTGTTCAAAATGCACCAACCATAATCCCTTGAGAATATTCAAGTGCCCCCCTTCCTTGGAAGGGGTACCTGTTAAAAATCGCTTCAACAAATCCGTCCAAAACTTTTTAAGAAAAATTGAAAAGTTTTGAACTCGAAGGTTTTTCTAAGAGATGCCTGTTAAAAATAGTTTCAATTTCTCACCAAAACAGACAAGAAGTATATCACTGAAAATTAATACCCAACCATATGGGTATATGAAGAGCGCGAATTCCTTTATACCCTACCCAATTAGAATTAGAAGAAATAAAACATAAATGGAGAAAGTTCTCATCATAAGATCAGCCAATAGAAGAAAAAAGTCCCTAATTCTGCAGAACGTTCTGAGCACGTGAAAAGTCAATAGCCTAAAGATAAAAAAAAACAAAGTCTACCGTTTTTTTAACAGCAGCTCTTATTGCCCCTTTGGCCTTTTTTTTTTTGCCCATTGTTGTATCCGATTCAACAATTGATACATATTTGTTCTCCTCTTCTAAAAAATAGAACTTCTGGGCTTTGGTTTGGTGAGTCGTCCGAGATCATGTTTACATACCTATGAACTTACCCTCTTCAAGTATATCGGATACTAATAATAATTTTTTATTGTGTCAACTCTCTCTTCACGTATTTTATTATATGTATTTTTTTATATAAAAAAAGAAAAAAACCTCTACTTTGTGCAAGTGATAAGAGAGAATATGAAAGATTTTCTTATTTTTCTTGATTTTCTCAAGATTTTGAACTCTCAAGATTTTGAACCTCGCCATGAATAAACTTCTATATCTCGATATATACATATATAATCTCTACATATATCTCTATATATACATATATTATGTACATTATGCAGTAGACTCATAATGAGAAATCAAAGTGGCTAATTTTTGAATTGAATAAAAAGCCCTTTTAACTCAGTGGTAGAGTAATGCCATGGTAAGGCATAAGTCATCGGTTCAAATCCGATAAAGGGCTTTTTATTTGGTGGTAGAGTAATGCCATGGTAAGACGTAAGTCATCGGTTCGAATCCGATAAAGTACTTTTCTACTAAATTTATTATTTATTCACTTTTTTTTCTTTGTTTTTGAAAATTTCTCTATTTTTTCTTGAATTTTATGACTTAGTGTGGGATGCATGCATTTTTGGTCTGAACGCTAAACGAAGCACGGGGTGGAAATTACAAAAAAGAAATCAAATTGGACTCTAGATCAATCAAATCACTACCTGTACTGAACTAATCTAGAATCCCTTTTATTAATCTATTCTTATTCTATACCCTTTAAATGAATTTCCCTAAAAAGTAGGGAATGATCCGTGAATTAACCTAACCATCAACTAAAAAAAATCCTATGAAAGCATAACAGAAAAGTAGGAAAGACTCTTTGCTTTGGATCTAGTTATACTCTTCGAGTATATTGACAATTCCAAAAAACTGCTCATACTATCATTATAGTATAATGACGAGCGGTTGTATATGGCCCTATCGTCTAGTGAAGTGATGCCCCTATCGTCTAGTGGTTCAGGACATCTCTCTTTCAAGGAGGCAGCGGGGATTCGACTTCCCCTGGGGGTAGGGAGTATTATGAAAGGAGGTTAATCATAGATTCTAAAAAACCCTAGAATAAATTCTTCCTGGGTCGATGCCCGAGCGGTTAATGGGGACGGACTGTAAATTCGTTGACGATATGTCTACGCTGGTTCAAATCCAGCTCGGCCCAAAAATCTAGGGCTTCGTGAATATGAACTAAATCCATTTGTTTTTCTTCCATAAAATAAAATGTCTGATCCATAGAAATAAAGGATAAAGCGAAAGGGGGAAATTTCTTTCTAATCCATATCTCTCTCATTCCTTTTTTACAAACAAAAGAGTTTTTCTTATTGAAATGAAAGGTGGATTATCATCCATTTTTAGCGATAAAAAATCGCGACATACTAGTTATGTCACTCTCACTATACCCACATATGATATGTGGGTATGTAGTATATGATTCGTCTATTTCTTAGAGTACGACAGGCGAATCGAATCTTCTTATGGTTCTATTTAAGAATAGGTATGCCATACACCCCGCGGGGATTGTAGTTCAATTGGTCAGAGCACCGCCCTGTCAAGGCGGAAGCTGCGGGTTCGAGCCCCGTCAGTCCCGAACTAGGGTTCAATGAATGGAGAAATTCATCTTTCCTTTTTCCATGAAAAAGGGGGGGCAGGAGAGAAGATCAAATACCTATGGGGCACCCTTATTTCACTTTTTTTATTTCGCATTTCTCATTAAAGAGGGAGGGGAGGCCTATAGGAATTTTTTTTTTCACTACTCCCGGTTGATAAGGAAAGACATACATATCATACTTGGATTAGTATAATTTAGGATATTACTCTATCCTTATGATGATACCATCCTCATCTTAACTTCCTATTCGACTCTTATGGAATAGAGTACCGGTATTTTACCGAAATCCATACATAAATCGTATTCGTTTTTTCTTAGACATAGACAGTGAATTTAATTGAATATAATTAGTACTTTACTTTTTGGATTAAACCAGGCCCCCTCCATTTTGTAGTTCCAACTTTGTTTGTGTATGTTCAATGACTAATTGGAAAGAATCTATCTCATTTTCATTCCATTTGCGGACTCCTTATTTTATGGATCTGTTCTCATCTTTAGACCCCAAAAGTGGATATTGATAGTAACTTAATAAAATAAAAGAAAAACCAAGCAAAGCAAACGCCCTTTTTCCTAAATTAATTAAAATATTCGATTTTTTTTTATTTAAGCCCTCTTTTCTCCATCTCACTTCTACTTCTACTGCTTATTTGGATGTCTATGTGACCCATAGAAAGTCGGTCATATAATACATACATACATAATTGTATGTATAACTATAAGAAAAAGGAAGGGAAATTGGATAAGATAAGAAAGATCGTGGGTTATAGATATAGAAAAGAAAAAGTGGATCTTCCTATGTTATACTATTCCACTCTCAACCATGAATTGATTTGATAGATCCGATATTCATAATATTGAATTGATTCAGTATTATCAGAATGCAAGTCCTCCCCTTGAATTTACAGGATACCCCTTTTTCCTCTCCATGGGATTACATCCCGAGTTATTGTGAAAAAAATAAAGAGGTTATGGAAGTCAATATTCTCGCATTTATTGCTACTGCACTGTTTATTCTAGTTCCTACTGCCTTTTTACTTATTATTTATGTAAAAACAGTCAGCCAAAATGATTAATTGGAATTCCAATTAATCATTGAAGAAATGAAAAAGGGATTAAATAAAATAAAAATCCAAGTCTTAAATGAAAGGATCTGGTTGGAATCATAAAGTGTGGTAGAAAGAACTACATATAGTTTTTTCTACGACACTTTAGAGTCTTTCTATTATATTATCTTGAATCTACATAGAATAGATTAGTAGATTGAAATAGTAGTCTAATTCAATTTCTTTTTTCACTGCATCCACTTAATTTCAATCAAGTCAAAATAAAAAAATCGAAGACAATTCTTCACGAAAGAATCCATGGAGGGAGAGAAAAATAATATGAGAATAGACTATAGTAAAAAGTAAAAGAAAAAAAGTAAAAGGAAAAAACCAGCGAATCTTTCATGCTTAAACATGCGGCGAGATGCTTCAAAAGAGCATAAAAATTATTCTAAGAATAAGAAAAGAATATAAAACAAATGGAAAGTGTGCGATATGTTGTGAATAGCTCCGTGGAAGAAAGTCTAATTTTCTTATGTATAGAACTTTTTTAACCATTCGTCACTTCTAGTAGAAATTTTGAATTGCTGTAATCGCTCTTTCTATTTCTATATAGTAGAATAGAACGACTCTTTCTTACAAGAGTTTCTTACAGGTACAGGAGTGAAACAAAACTAAAGAAAGAGAGAAAGAATAAAGTTTGGCAAAATGATTAATGCAAAACGATCAATTAAAGAAAAAAGTTGATACAACAATTCGACTACTCAATCAATTAGTAGTATCCCTAGAGTCCACTCCTCCCCCATACTACTAGTGAAAGAGAAAATGTAAAGACTACCATTAAAGCAGCCCAAGCGAGACTTACTATATCCATGTAAATTATGTCTCCTATTTCTATGAAGGAATTATTCTACTATTGATCAATAATCATAGTGGAATCAAGGGTACAGAGTCAAAAAGGGATTCTGCCCTAACGCTATGGATGAATCAGTTCAAGGAATTTACTCCTAACAAATTCTTATAGGATTTCTGGTAGAATTGGAGAGCATTAAGTATAAATACGATACATAGCCCTTTTCCTTAAAAAAGAGTACGGGGATGATGTCCTGAATAGAAGACGCGGGAATAGGAAGATTTTTTCTTCCTTTTGTTACCCTTTTTTTATAAGCAAAGGACGTCAGAATATACCATAAAATTAGGATAGATAAATATTTATTGGATACCTACCTTGCCTATGTTTATTTTTAACCTAAACCCTACAGCCCTTCTATCATTCTATGAAAGAATGAGGAGACTTTATCCACAACTCCGAAATTGATTTTTGATCAGCCTATTCAATCTGATTCTCGACAGAATCAGTAGCCCTTACTTTAGTGTATGTAGGTAGCATAAGATGTATGATAAATAAAATGTATGATAATTAGGAAGTCTTGATATTCCTTCGTGGAGTCCCTTCTTCAATCTTAGATTGAAAAAAAAAGAATGCCCCTTAGGGGCCCTTTGGATATCAAGATTTCTGACATCTTAGCCTTGTAATTTTTAATTCTCGAATCGAATCAATTAAGAATCAATTAAAATTAATAAAAGAATAAGGAAACGCAACCTCATCCTTATTGGTAGCCGTTTGGGCCACTACCGACAAAACAAACCCTAGTTTGAGGATAGAACTATGGATTCTCAAAATCCAGTATCGCCAGGCCTAGTTACTCTCTTGCCCCAACTTATGCAGGGTACGAATTTGTTGAGTTCGATCAGTACTATAAGCCTAAGTATTTTATTGATCAGGCGGCACCCAGATTTGAACTGGGGATAAAGGATTTGCAGTCCCCTGCCTTACCGCTTGGCCATGCCGCCAAAAAATCCGATCTAAAATAGAGAAAAGAGCAAGTATTCATCCAGGTTTTCTTACTAAAACCTCCTTTCTTTTATCTTGAATCTAATTCTACTTACTTTTTTCCAATCTTTTTCAAAAAATCTATTCCTGCTTTTTTTGAATCCAGTTTCGATTATTCTCCTCGATGGATTCTATCTTAAAACAAACATTGCTAACACTAGAAAACTTCCCTTTTCTTTCTATTGAGATGAAAAAAGAGAAAAAGTGGATTTCCAGTCACAGGCTGCAAAATTCAGAACAAATTGGAACCATTAACTAGAATTCTATTTTTTTTTGAATTGCAGTAGTGAACGACTCTTAAATCGGTATTCTCTCCCCCCTTCCTTTTAATGGCATAATAAAATAGAATGGATTTATGCCTAATCCGTGTATAGGTAAACTACAGGTCCGAACAGCATTATTATCCATAACAGCATTATTATCCATGGATCCCCCTTATGTACATATCTCTATGGGGAATCGTGCTTTAATTTTTCATTGCATTAAATATCTTGAATAAAAAAAAGAAATTTGGTCTGATATAGAGTATGACCTGACCATCTTGGCCCACCCAAGTGAAATTACGATAAAAGCAGGGATATGTGGAGAGGTGGATAACTAGATTGGCATGTACTTAAAAAAAGGACTTACTTTATTTTAGGATTCTACAATGAAATCCTATATTTTCTAGCAATTCTACTACTACGAAACAAAAAAGAACCCTCAAATTCTTATTCTTTTTTGAAATTAAACTAAGCGTGCTATTCTAAATCGAACTAAAGTCAAATTTTCTAGTGCTTATAAATTATTATATTATGGCTTTATCCCATTCATAGAAAGGAGATAAAATGAGAAATCTTTGCCATCCAATCTGATTAGTATCATAAAGTGTAAGTGGCAGAATTTTTTTCTAGGAATGTTTTATCAATTCATTTTCATTCGATTTGTACCCCTGGCAAATTCGAACTTTCGTCGAAATTGTCTCTATTCATATGTATGAAATACATATATGAAATATGTATGTGGAGTTCCCTAGAATTTCATGTGATTCAGTAAACAGAATATGGATTCCATAATTGCTAGATCGATCCATAGGGATTGATGAAGAGTGAGCTGATAATGGAATTTTTCTTCGATAAACAGGAAACTTAAGATTAAGATGCTCCGGAATGGAAATGAGGGAATGTCCACAATACCCGGATTTAGTCAGATCCAATTCGAGGGATTTTGTAGGTTCATTAATCAAGGCTTGGCAGAAGAACTTGAGAAGTTTCCAACAATTAAAGATCCAGATCACGAAATTGCATTTCAATTATTTGCGAAAGGATATCAATTGCTAGAACCCTCGATAAAAGAAAGGGATGCTGTGTATGAATCACTCACCTATTCTTCCGAATTATATGTATCTGCGAGATTAATTTTTGGTTTCGATGTGCAAAAGCAAACCATTTCTATTGGAAACATTCCTATAATGAATTCCTTAGGAACCTTTATAATAAATGGAATATACCGAATTGTGATCAATCAAATATTGCTAAGTCCTGGTATTTACTACCGCTCGGAATTAGACCATAAGGGAATTTCTATCTACACTGGGACTATAATATCAGATTGGGGAGGAAGATCGGAATTAGCAATTGATAAAAAAGAAAGGATATGGGCTCGCGTGAGTAGAAAACAAAAGATATCTATTCTAGTTCTATCATCAGCTATGGGTTCGAATCTAAAAGAAATTCTAGATAATGTTTCCTACCCTGAAATTTTCTTATCTTTCCCGAATGCTAAGGAGAAGAAGAGGATTGAGTCAAAAGAAAAAGCTATTTTGGAGTTTTATCAACAATTTGCTTGTGTAGGTGGGGACCTGGTATTTTCGGAGTCCTTATGTGAGGAATTACAAAAGAAATTTTTTCAACAAAAATGTGAATTAGGAAGGATTGGTCGACGAAATATGAATCGGAGACTGAATCTTGATATACCTCAGAACAATACATTCTTGTTACCACGAGATGTATTGGCCGCTACGGATCATTTGATTGGAATGAAATTTGGAACGGGTATACTTGACGATGACGATATGAATCACTTGAAAAATAAACGTATTCGTTCGGTTGCGGATCTGTTACAAGATCAATTCGGACTGGCTCTTGGTCGTTTACAACATGCGGTTCAAAAAACTATCCGTAGAGTATTCATACGTCAATCGAAACCGACTCCACAAACTTTGGTAACTCCAACTTCAACTTCGATTTTATTAATAACTACTTATGAGACCTTTTTTGGCACATACCCCTTATCTCAAGTTTTTGATCAAACCAATCCATTGACACAAACTGTTCATGGGCGAAAAGTGAGTTGTTTGGGTCCTGGAGGATTGACGGGGAGAACTGCAAGTTTTCGGAGCCGAGATATTCATCCGAGTCACTATGGGCGTATTTGTCCAATTGACACGTCCGAAGGAATCAATGTTGGACTTACTGGATCCTTAGCTATTCATGCGAGAATTGACCACTGGTGGGGGTCCATAGAGAGTCCCTTTTATGAAATATCTGAGAAAGCAAAAGAAAAAAAAGAGAGACAGGTGGTTTATTTATCACCAAATAGAGATGAATATTATATGATAGCAGCAGGAAATTCTTTGTCCTTGAATCAGGGTATTCAGGAAGAACAGGTTGTTCCAGCTAGATACCGTCAAGAATTCCTGACTATTGCATGGGAACAGATTCATGTTAGAAGTATTTTTCCTTTCCAATATTTTTCTATTGGAGGTTCTCTCATTCCTTTTATTGAGCATAATGATGCGAATCGGGCTTTAATGAGTTCTAATATGCAGCGCCAAGCAGTTCCGCTTTCTCGGTCCGAGAAGTGCATTGTTGGAACTGGATTGGAACGCCAAACAGCTCTAGATTCGAGGGTTTCCGTTATAGCCGAACGCGAGGGAAAGATCATTTCTACTGATAGTCACAAGATCCTTTTATCAAGTAGTGGGAAGACTATAAGTATTCCTTTAGTTACCCATCGGCGCTCTAACAAAAATACTTGTATGCACCAAAAACCTCGGGTTCTGCGGGGTAAATCCATTAAAAAAGGACAAATTTTAGCGGAGGGAGCTGCTACAGTTGGTGGGGAACTTGCTTTAGGAAAAAACGTATTAGTAGCTTATATGCCATGGGAAGGTTACAATTTTGAAGACGCAGTACTAATTAGCGAACGTTTGGTATATGAGGATATTTATACTTCTTTTCACATCCGAAAATATGAAATTCAGACGGATACGACAAGCCAAGGCTCCGCTGAAAAAATTACTAAAGAAATACCACATCTAGAAGAACATTTACTCCGCAATTTGGACAGAAATGGAGTTGTTAGGTTGGGATCCTGGGTAGAAACTGGCGATATTTTAGTAGGTAAATTAACGCCTCAGATAGCGAGCGAATCGTCGTATATCGCGGAAGCTGGGTTATTACGGGCCATATTTGGCCTTGAGGTATCCACTTCAAAAGAAACTTCTCTCAAACTACCTATAGGTGGAAGAGGGCGCGTTATCGATGTGAAATGGATCCAGAGGGACCCCCTAGACATAATGGTTCGTGTATATATTTTACAGAAACGCGAAATCAAAGTTGGGGATAAAGTAGCCGGAAGACACGGGAATAAGGGGATCATTTCCAAAATTTTGCCCAGGCAAGATATGCCCTATTTGCAAGATGGAACACCTGTTGATATGGTCTTCAATCCCTTAGGAGTACCCTCACGAATGAATGTGGGACAAATATTTGAAAGCTCGCTCGGATTAGCCGGGGATCTGCTAAAGAAACATTATAGAATAGCACCCTTTGATGAGAGATATGAGCAAGAGGCTTCAAGAAAACTTGTGTTTTCAGAATTATATGAAGCCAGTAAACAAACAAAAAATCCATGGGTATTTGAACCCGAGTACCCGGGAAAAAGCAGAATATTTGATGGAAGAACAGGAGACCCCTTCGAACAACCTGTTCTAATAGGGAAGTCCTATATCTTAAAATTAATTCATCAAGTTGATGAGAAAATCCATGGACGTTCTACTGGGCCCTACTCACTTGTTACACAACAACCCGTTAGAGGAAGAGCCAAGCAAGGGGGACAACGAGTAGGAGAAATGGAAGTTTGGGCTTTAGAAGGATTTGGTGTTGCTCATATTTTACAAGAGATACTTACTTATAAATCTGATCATCTTATAGCTCGCCAAGAAATACTTAATGCTACGATCTGGGGAAAAAGAGTACCTAATCACGAGTATCCTCCAGAATCTTTTCGAGTGCTCGTTCGAGAACTACGATCTTTGGCTCTAGAACTGAATCATTTCCTTGTATCTGAGAAGAACTTCCAGGTTAATAGGGAGGAAGTTTGATCGGAATAAATATAAATTCTTTTCTTATTTATGATTGACCAATATAAACATCAACAACTTCAAATTGGACTCGTTTCCCCTCAACAAATAAAGGCTTGGGCTAACAAAAACCTACCTAATGGGGAAGTCGTTGGCGAAGTCACAAGGCCCTCTACTTTTCATTATAAAACCGATAAACCAGAAAAAGATGGATTGTTTTGCGAAAGAATCTTTGGACCCATAAAAAGCGGAATTTGTGCTTGTGGAAATTCTCGAGCGAGCGGAGCTGAAAACGAAGAGGAAAGATTTTGCCAAAAATGCGGGGTAGAATTTGTTGATTCTCGGATACGAAGATATCAAATGGGATACATCAAACTCGCATGTCCCGCGACTCATGTGTGGTATTTGAAAGGTCTTCCTAGTTATATCGCGAACCTTTTAGATAAACCCCTTAAGAAATTGGAGGGCCTAGTATACGGCGATTTCTCTTTTGCTAGGCCCAGCGCTAAAAAACCTACTTTCTTACGATTACGAGGTTTATTCGAAGATGAAATTGCATCCTGTAACCACAGCATTTCTCCCTTTTTTTCTACCCCAGGCTTTGCAACATTTCGAAATCGGGAAATTGCGACAGGAGCAGGTGCTATTAGAGAACAATTAGCAGATTTGGATTTGCGAATTATTATAGAGAATTCCTTGGTCGAATGGAAGGAATTAGAAGACGAGGGGTATAGTGGAGATGAATGGGAAGATAGAAAAAGACGAATAAGAAAAGTTTTTTTGATTAGACGCATGCAATTGGCGAAACATTTTATTCAAACAAATGTAGAACCAGAATGGATGGTTTTGTGCTTATTACCAGTTCTTCCTCCCGAATTGAGACCCATTGTTTATAGGTCTGGGGATAAAGTAGTGACTTCGGATATTAATGAACTTTATAAGAGAGTTATTCGTCGGAACAACAACCTTGCCTATCTATTAAAAAGAAGTGAATTAGCGCCAGCAGATTTAGTAATGTGCCAGGAAAAATTGGTACAAGAAGCCGTGGATACACTTCTTGATAGTGGGTCCCGCGGGCAACCAACGAGGGATGGTCACAATAAAGTATACAAATCACTTTCAGATGTAATTGAAGGTAAAGAGGGAAGGTTTCGCGAGACTCTGCTTGGAAAACGGGTCGATTACTCGGGGCGTTCTGTCATTGTTGTGGGTCCTTCGCTTTCATTACATCAATGTGGATTACCTCTAGAGATAGCAATAAAGCTTTTTCAGCTATTTGTAATTCGCGATTTAATCACGAAACGCGCTACTTCTAATGTCAGGATTGCTAAAAGGAAAATTTGGGAAAAGGAACCCATTGTATGGGAAATACTTCAAGAAGTTATGCGGGGACATCCTGTACTGTTGAATAGAGCACCTACCCTGCATAGATTAGGCATACAGGCCTTCCAACCTACTTTAGTGGAGGGGCGTACTATTTGTTTACACCCATTAGTGTGTAAGGGTTTCAATGCGGACTTTGATGGGGATCAAATGGCTGTTCATCTACCTTTATCCTTGGAAGCTCAGGCGGAAGCCCGTTTACTTATGTTTTCTCATATGAATCTCCTATCTCCCGCTATTGGGGATCCTATTTGCGTACCGACCCAAGACATGCTTATCGGACTTTATGTATTAACGATTGGAAACCGTCGGGGTATTTGTGCAAATAGATATAATAGTTGCGCAAACTATCCAAATCAAAAAGTAAATTACAATAATAATAATTATAAGTATACAAAAGATAAAGAACCCCATTTTTCTAATTCCTATGATGCACTGGGAGCTTATAGACAGAAACGAATCAGTTTAGACAGTCCCTTGTGGCTCCGATGGAAACTAGATCAACGCGTCATTGGGTCAAGAGAAGTTCCGATTGAAGTTCAATATGAATCTTTGGGGACTTATCATGAGATTTATGCCCACTATCTAATAGTGGGAAATAGAAAAAAAGAAATCCGTTCTATATACATTCGAAGCACTCTTGGTCATATTTCTTTTTATAGAGAAATAGAGGAAGCCATACAAGGATTTAGTCAGGCCTATTCATACACTATCTAAACAAGGAAGTTAGATTCGGCGATGCCCCTCCCTTTCGGGGGGCATTCCGATTTCGCTAGTATCATCATTTTTGCCGCGCGAATCCAGATTGAGATTAAGGAAAGGAAGTTAATTAAATTTTCGAATCACTGACTCAGGCCCATTGTCGAATCCTACTCAGCAATTGTCGAATCCTACTCAGCCGAAAAAGGGGGTACTTATGTATGGCGGAACGGGCCAATCTGGTCTTTCATAATAAAGAGATAGACGGAACTGCTATGAAACGACTTATTAGCAGATTAATAGATCATTTCGGAATGGGATATACATCCCATATACTGGATCAAATAAAGACTCTGGGCTTTCATCAAGCCACTACTACATCGATTTCATTAGGAATCGAGGATCTTTTAACAATACCATCTAAGGGATGGTTAGTGCAAGACGCGGAACAACAGAGTTTTCTTTTGGAGAAACACTATTATTATGGGGCTGTACACGCGGTAGAAAAATTACGCCAATCCGTTGAGATATGGTATGCTACAAGTGAATATTTGAAACAAGAAATGAATTCGAATTTTCGGATAACGGATCCTTCTAATCCAGTCTATCTAATGTCTTTTTCAGGAGCCAGAGGAAATGCATCTCAGGTACACCAATTAGTAGGTATGAGAGGATTAATGGCGGATCCTCAAGGACAAATGATTGATTTACCTATTCAAAGCAATTTACGCGAGGGACTTTCTTTGACAGAATATATAATTTCCTGCTACGGAGCCCGCAAAGGGGTTGTAGATACTGCTGTACGAACAGCGGATGCTGGATATCTTACACGTAGACTTGTTGAAGTAGTTCAACATATTATTGTGCGTAGAAGAGATTGTGGTACTATCCAAGGTATTTCTTTGAGTCCTCAAAATGGGATGACGGAAAAACTTTTTGTCCAAACACTAATTGGTCGTGTATTAGCAGACGATATATATATTGGTTCACGATGCATTGCCGCTCGAAATCAAGATATTGGAATTGGATTAGTCAATCGATTCATAACTGCCTTTCGAGCACAACCATTTCGAGCACAACCAATATATATTAGAACCCCCTTTACTTGCCGGAGCACATCTTGGATCTGTCAATTATGTTATGGTCGGAGTCCCACTCATGGCGATCTGGTCGAATTGGGGGAAGCCGTAGGTATTATTGCAGGTCAATCAATTGGGGAGCCAGGGACTCAACTAACATTAAGAACTTTTCATACTGGCGGAGTATTCACAGGGGGTACTGCCGACCTTGTACGATCCCCTTCGAATGGAAAAATCCAATTCAATGAAGATTTGGTTCACCCCACACGTACCCGTCATGGGCAGCCTGCTTTTCTATGTTATATAGACTTGCATGTAACTATTCAGAGTCAGGATATTCTATATAGTGTGAATATTCCCTCAAAAAGCTTGATTCTAGTGCAAAATGATCAGTATGTAGAATCCGAACAAGTAATTGCGGAGATTCGTGCCGGAACGTCCACTTTGCATTTTAAAGAAAAAGTACAAAAGCATATTTATTCCGAATCAGACGGGGAAATGCACTGGAGTACTGATGTTTACCATGCGCCCGAATATCAATATGGTAATCTTCGTCGATTACCAAAAACAAGCCATTTATGGATATTGTCAGTAAGTATGTGCAGATCCAGTATAGCGTCTTTTTCGCTCCACAAGGATCAAGATCAAATGAATACTTATTCTTTTTCTGTTGACGGAAGATATCTCTTTGACCTCTCAATGGCTAATGATCAAGTAAGACATAGACTGTTGGATACTTTTGGTAAAAAAGATAGGGAAATTCTTGATTATTCAACGCCGGATCGAATCATGTCCAATGGCCATTGGAATTTTGTCTATCCTTCTATTCTTCAAGATAATTCGGATTTGTTGGCGAAAAAGCGAAGAAATGGGTTCGTCATTCCATTACAATATCATCAAGAACAAGAGAAAGAACTAATATCCTGTTTGGGGATTTCGATTGAAATACCCTTTATGGGTGTTTTACGTAGAAATACTATTTTTGCTTATTTTGACGATCCACGATACAGAAAAGATAAAAAGGGTTCAGGAATTGTTAAATTTAGATATAGGACCCTAGAGGACGAATATAGGACTCGAGAGGAAGACTCAGAGGACGAATATGGGAGCCCAGAGAACGAATATAGGACCCGAGAGGAAGAATATGAAACCCTAGAAGACGAATATAGGACTCGAGAGGACGAATATGAAACCCTAGAAGATGAATATGGGATCCTAGAGGACGAATATGAAGCCCTAGAAGACGAATATGGGATCCTAGAGGATGAATATAGGACTGGAGAGAAAGACTCAGAAGACGAATATGGGAGCCCAGAGAACGAATATAGAACCCGAGAGGACGAATATGGAACTCTAGAGGAAGACTCAGAGGACGAATATGGGAGCCCGGAGGAAGGCTCAGAGGACGAATATGGGACTTTAGAGGAAGACTCAGAAGACGAATATGGGAGCCCGGAGGAAGGCTCAGAGGACGAATATGGGACTTTAGAGGAAGACTCAGAAGAAGACTCAGAGGACGAATACGGGAGCCCAGAGGAAGATTCCATCTTAAAAAAAGAGGGTTTGATTGAGCATCGAGGAACAAAAGAATTTAGTCTAAAATACCAAAAAGAACTAGATCGGTTTTTTTTCATTCTTCAAGAACTGCATATCTTGCCGAGATCCTCATCCCTAAAGGTACTTGATAATAGTATCATTGGAGTGGATACACAACTCACAAAAAATACAAGAAGTCGACTAGGTGGATTGGTCCGAGTGAAGAGAAAAAAAAGCCATACGGAACTCAAAATCTTTTCCGGAGATATGCATTTTCCTGAAGAGGCGGATAAGATATTAGGTGGTAGTTTGATACCACCAGAAAGAGAAAAGAAAGATTCTAAGGAATCAAAAAAAAGGAAAAATTGGGTCTATGTTCAACGGAAAAAAATTCTCAAGAGCAAGGAAAAGTATTTTGTTTCGGTTCGACCTGCAGTCGCATATGAAATGGACGAAGGGAGAAATTTAGCAACACTTTTCCCGCAAGATCTCTTGCAAGAAGAGGATAATTTCCAACTTCGACTTGTCAATTTTATTTCTCATGAAAATAGCAAGTTAACTCAAAGAATTTATCATACGAATAGTCAATTTGTTCGAACTTGCTTAGTAGTGAATTGGGAACAAGAAGAAAAAGAGGAGGCTCGTGCTTCCCTTGTTGAGGTAAGAGCAAATGATCTGATTCGCGATTTCCTAAGAATTGAGTTAGTCAAGTCCACTATTTCGTATACACGAAGAAGGTATGATAGGACAAGTGCAGGACCGATTCCCAATAATAGGTTAGATCGCACCAATTCCTTTTATTCCAAGGCGAAGATTCAATCACTTAGCCAACATCAAGAAGCTATTGGCACCTTGTTGAATCGAAATAAAGAATACCAATCTTTGATGATTTTGTCGGCATCCAACTGTTCTCGAATTGGTTTATTCAAGAATTCGAAATATCCCAATGCGGTAAAAGAATCGAATCCTAGAATTCCTATTCGAGATATTTTTGGGCCCTTAGCCGCTATTGTACCTAGTATATCGAATTTTTCTTCATCTTACTATTTACTAACGCATAATCAGATCCTGTTAAAAAAATATTTGTTCCTTGACAATTTGAAACAAACCCTCCAAGTACTTCAAGGGCTTAAATACTCTTTAATAGATGAAAATCAAAGGATTTCGAATTTCGATAGTAACATCATGTTGGATCCATTCCATTTGAATTGGCACTTTCTCCATCATGATTCTTGGGAGGAGACATCGGCAATAATTCACCTTGGACAATTTATTTGCGAAAATGTATGTCTATTTAAATCGCACATAAAAAAATCTGGTCAAATTTTCATTGTTAATATTGATTCCTTTGTTATAAGAGCAGCTAAGCCTTATTTGGCCACTACAGGAGCAACTGTTCATGGTCATTATGGAGAAATCCTTTACAAAGGAGATAGGTTAGTTACGTTTATATATGAAAAATCGAGATCTAGTGACATAACGCAAGGTCTTCCAAAAGTAGAACAAATCTTTGAAGCGCGTTCAATTGATTCACTATCGCCGAATCTCGAAAGGAGAATTGAGGATTGGAATGAGCGTATACCAAGAATTCTTGGGGTCCCCTGGGGATTCTTGATTGGAGCTGAGCTAACCATAGCCCAAAGTCGTATCTCTTTGGTTAATAAGATCCAAAAGGTTTATCGATCCCAAGGGGTACAGATCCATAATAGACATATAGAGATTATTATACGCCAAGTAACATCAAAAGTGCGGGTTTCCGAAGATGGAATGTCTAATGTTTTTTCACCTGGGGAATTAATCGGACTATTACGAGCAGAACGAGCAGGACGAGCTTTGGATGAATCGGTCTATTATCGGGCAATCTTATTGGGAATAACAAGGGCTTCCCTGAATACCCAAAGTTTCATATCTGAAGCAAGTTTTCAAGAAACTGCTCGAGTTTTAGCAAAAGCTGCCCTACGAGGTCGTATTGATTGGTTGAAAGGCCTGAAAGAAAACGTAGTTCTGGGGGGGATTATACCTGTTGGTACCAGATTCCAAAAATTTGTGCATCATTCCCCACAAGACAAGAACCTTTATTTCGAAATTCAAAAAAAAAATCTATTCGCGTCGGAAATGAGAGATATTTTGTTTCTCCATACAGAATTAGTTTCTTCTGATTCTGATGTAACAAACAATTTCTATGAGACATCAGAACCCCCATTTATACGATTTAAGGATACATAAAGCAGATTTTTTTATTTAAACTAGACTTTTGACCTTAGAACACTAACAGGTCAGATTTTAGATTTTTATTTTATTTTAATAAGTAAAAGAAGTCAGTTAATTCATTAAGGTTACGTTTATACCATGTATCAATAGCCAATTCTCAGTGGAAGGTTACATCGGAACAATTATTATTTATTTCAAGCTATTTCGGCTCTTTCTTAATTTTCAAAAAAAAAAAGAAATAAATTCCGTAATGGAATGGTAGGATGAAAAAAAAAGAAAAAATCAAAAGGAAGTGTGGAAAAAATGACAAGAAGATATTGGAACATCAATTTGAAAGAGATGATAGAAGCGGGAGTTCATTTTGGTCATGGTATTAAGAAATGGAATCCTAAAATGGCCCCTTACATCTCGGCAAAGCGTAAAGGTACTCATATTACAAATCTCGCTAGAACGGCTCGTTTTTTATCAGAAGCTTGTGATTTAGTTTTTGATGCAGCAAGTCAGGGAAAAAGCTTTTTAATTGTTGGTACCAAAAAAAGAGCAGCGGATTTAGTAGCATCAGCTGCAATAAGGGCTCGTTGTCATTATGTTAATAAAAAGTGGTTCAGTGGTATGTTAACGAATTGGTCGATTACGAAAACTAGACTTTCTCAATTTAGAGACTTAAGAGCAGAAGAAAAGATGGGAAAATTCCACCATCTCCCAAAAAGAGATGTGGCAATCTTGAAGAGAAAATTATCTACCTTGCAAAGATATCTCGGCGGGATCAAATATATGACGAGGTTGCCGGACATTGTGATCGTCCTTGATCAGCAAAAAGAGTATATAGCTCTTCGGGAATGTGCCATTTTGGGGATTCCTACTATTTCTTTAGTCGATACAAATTGTGACCCAGATCTCGCAAATATATCGATTCCAGCCAACGATGACACTATGACTTCAATTCGATTGATTCTTAACAAATTAGTATTTGCAATTTGTGAGGGCCGTTCTCTCTATATAAGAAATCGTTGATTAAGAAGAATAGTTCATTCTTGGGTAACTGCGTAGATTTATGGGATCACTTACTATTCTTTTTTGTTTTGCATAGATAAAAGAAGGGGAATATTGATATATATTAGAGGGTATTGATATATATTATCATCTGATGTGATTTCTTGGTATCCTAAATATAAGATTAATACTTCAAGTTGCTGAGTTGAGAAAGAGATGGTTGAATCAAAAGAATTCCTTTTTTGAAGTTCAATTTTTATCAGAGGACAATATGAATATTATACCATGTTCCGTTAAAACACTCAAGGGGTTATATGATATATCGGGTGTAGAAGTAGGCCAACACTTCTATTGGCAAATAGGAGGTTTCCAAATTCATGCCCAAGTACTCATCACTTCTTGGGTCGTAATTACTATCTTGCTAGGTTCAGTTATCATAGCTGTTCGGAATCCACAAACCATCCCGACCGACGGTCAGAATTTCTTCGAATATGTGCTTGAGTTTATTCGAGACTTGAGCAAAACTCAGATTGGAGAAGAATATGGTCCCTGGGTTCCCTTTATTGGAACTATGTTCCTTTTTATTTTTGTTTCGAATTGGTCGGGTGCTCTTTTACCTTGGAAAATTATACAGTTACCCCATGGGGAATTAGCAGCACCCACGAATGATATAAATACTACTGTTGCTTTAGCTTTACTCACATCAGCGGCATATTTTTATGCGGGTCTTAGCAAAAAAGGATTGAGTTATTTCGAGAAATATATTAAACCAACTCCAATTCTTTTACCAATTAACATCCTAGAAGATTTCACAAAACCATTATCGCTTAGTTTTCGACTTTTCGGGAATATATTGGCGGATGAATTAGTCGTTGTTGTTCTTGTTTCTTTAGTCCCCTTAGTAGTCCCTATACCGGTCATGTTTCTTGGATTATTTACAAGCGGTATTCAAGCTCTTATTTTTGCAACGTTAGCCGCAGCCTATATAGGTGAATCCATGGAAGGTCATCATTGAATTGACTAGTTTTCAAAATAGTCTTTTTTTTTAGCTTAGCTCAATTCATGCATGGTTCCAGATAATCCGCTTGGTTGGAAAACTAAATAGTTAGAAATGCGTATGAATATACAACCTAGAGTTGTAGGAGAGAGAATAGACTATATTACGGAATTGTCAAAGTATATATGCATTAAGGGGGGCGGAGTCAGGCTAGATCTATATCCTTAATGTCTATAAGTCCAGTCATCTTTTGTGCGGGTTTTTAAGGAATGATTTTAGAATCCGATTCATCAATAGAAAATGAGAAAATACGCAAAATAGAAGAAACAAATGTATATGGGATATTATATATTCCTAAGTTAGATTCATTATCTAATCCGATATATCGAATTCCCTCTATTATCTAATCCGATATATCGAATTCCCTCTATATGGAATTGGATTCCATATCCAGTTCTATGCAGCATATTGTTATCAATTGTATATCTTGATTTAATTCCTATTGGATTTGGATTAGGTCGATTTCAATAGGGGTTCTTCCTCTATTTCGTCTTTTATTATGGATTAGATGATAGGGGAAAAAATAGGAACTCAAGGATATCGAAGAGTAAAGAAAGAAGAATGGAATGAAAGAGTGGTTGGTTGGAAAGAAAGAGAAATAGAATAATGAGAATCATATGGATTTACACAAACCTCTAATGATTAGAAACTAAAAATGAGATCTCGAAGTAGTTCGGACAATTCAGATTATCATTTCAATTTGTACTTTTTAGTTACTTCTCCCCAATAGAGCTTAGAAGTAAGAATTTCTTGGTTGATTGTATCCTTAACCATTTCTTTTTTTTTTGACACGAGGAACTCACCATGAATCCACTAATTGCTGCTGCTTCCGTTATTGCTGCTGGATTGGCCGTAGGGCTTGCTTCTATTGGGCCTGGAGTTGGTCAAGGTACTGCTGCAGGACAAGCTGTAGAAGGTATTGCGAGACAGCCAGAAGCAGAAGGTAAAATACGAGGTACTTTATTGCTTAGTCTAGCTTTTATGGAAGCTTTAACAATTTATGGACTAGTTGTGGCACTAGCGCTTTTATTTGCGAACCCTTTTGTTTAATCCTAAAAAAGAAAATGAGTCCTTTAGATTAGATACTTTTTTCTTTTTTTAGTAAATTGGTATTTGCTTCTGCAATTCCAATTATATCAATACTTTACTCCTATTTATTACTCCTGGAATTACCTATTTATCGGGACAGACAATACCCCACCCCAGGAAGGGCTGATTTGAGGATGATCAATTTAGAGGATATGCTCGCCTTCTTCCTTCCCGTCCTTAGTTTAGGACAGTGGAAAGTCTTTTTCCTTTTATTTTAGGAATTTTTGGAACATTTCAACAAAGGAGTCTTTCACAGGTCAAACGAGACCTAAGACTTAATCTAAAAGAAATTATTAGATTGAATCTATTTGCATTAAAAAAAATTACATTAAAAAAACCGATCAAAAAAGGGCGAGCGAAGTAAGTGATCGAAAAACTTTGCTCTTTGTTCGTCCTATCTATAAGAGGAGAGCATATGAAAAATGTAACCCATTCTTTCGTTTTTTTAGCTCACTGGCCATCCGCTGGGAGTTTCGGGCTTAATACCGATATTTTAGCAACAAATCTAATAAATCTAACTGTAGTGGTTGGTGTATTGATTTTTTTTGGAAAGGGAGTGTGTGCGAGTTGTCTATTTCAAGAATAGATTGGATCTATCCGGCTGCACTTTAAAATATTTTTTAGTATTTTTTGGATAAATAAGAAAAAGGTGCACGATCTCGACGAATTACTTCTGAATAAATTCAGAAATCATATGGAAGAACCATAGCATTTCGCGACTCATTGGTAAATCAACTTTGATTCTCTATAGACCAATAATGTGAGACCATTAACACGGTTAAAGCTAAACTGCTTGAAGTCCAGGCAAAAAGGGGTACTCTTTCTACAACTATATTAGTATTAGTACCGAAATGCTTTAAACGGGAAATAGCTAATGTAGAATTTATCTGATATAAAACACTCATATCGATAAAATGGTTTGAACTATTTACTAGAAGGGCACCCTGCCCTTTTTTATCCAATGCCGAATCGACGACCTATGTATAAAATAAAAAAAAGAGAAATTTTTTGGATTTGAAGAAAAAAAAAGAATTCTATCAATTTTCATTTTCCATTTATTTAGTTAGTTTTTCTTAATGAAATTGAAATTATTAACTAAAGGGCAAATACAAATAAAGAAACAACTTTGCTGACCATGATAGATTTTTATCTAGGCGGAAGAGTCCTCTTAATATTTATCTAGTCTTATATTCTTAATATGGGTTTCGGTATATTGAAATATAAACAGAAAAGAGAAGATAGAGGATAGGCTCATTACATAAAAAAAAAGATATGGAAATAGCCATAGCAAAAAAAGAAAAAAAAGGAGCGTGAGAGCCAAATGAATCGAAAGATTCATGTTTGGTTCGGGAAGAGATCATAAAAATTGTAAACTTAATAGCAAGATAATCTACTTTCATTAAAAGATTTATTAGATAATCGAAAACAGAGAATCTTGAGTACTATTCGAAATTCGGAAGAATTGCGTAGAGGGACCATTGAGCAGCTCGAAAAAGCTCGGGTTCGATTACAGAAAGTCGAACTAGAAGCGGATGAGTATCGAATGAATGGATACTCTGAGATAGAACGAGAAAAAGCAAATTTGATTAATGCTACTTCTATTAGTTTGGAACAATTAGAAAAGTCTAAAAATGAAATCCTTTATTTTGAAAAACAAAGGGCGATGAATCAGGTCCGACAACGGGTTTTCCAACAGGCCGTACAAGGAGCTCTAGGAACTCTGAATAGTTGTTTGAATACCGAGTTACATTTCCGTACGATTCGTGCTAATATTGGCATTCTAGGGGCCATAGAATCGAAGAAATAATTAAATTAATTAGACCTTGAACTTCTACTTTCGTTTAGAATTTAGGCATTATTTTTCCCCTTGCTTCCGAAAAAAAGAGTCAAGAAACACTAATGGCAACCCTTCGAGTCGACGAAATTCATAAAATTCTCCGCGAACGTATTGAACAATATAATAGGAAAGTAGGGATTGAGAATATCGGTCGCGTAATTCAAGTGGGGGATGGGATTGCTCGTATTATAGGTCTTGGTGGAATAATGTCAGGTGAATTAGTCGAATTTGCAGAAGGGACTAGGGGTATTGCTCTGAATTTGGAATCCAAAAATGTTGGGATTGTATTAATGGGCGATGGGTTGATGATACAAGAGGGAAGTTTTGTAAAAGCAACAGGAAGAATTGCTCAGATACCCGTGAGCGAGGCTTACTTGGGTCGTGTTATAAATGCTCTGGCTAAACCTATTGATGGGAGAGGCGAAATTGTAGCTTCGGAATCTCGCTTAATTGAATCTCCTGCTCCGGGTATAATTTCCAGGCGTTCCGTATATGAACCCCTTCAAACAGGGCTTATTGCTATCGATTCGATGATCCCCATAGGGCGCGGTCAGCGAGAGTTAATTATTGGGGACAGACAGACTGGCAAAACAGCAGTAGCCACAGATACAATTCTCAATCAAAAAGGGCAAGATGTAATATGTGTTTATGTAGCTATCGGTCAAAGAGCATCCTCCGTGGCTCAAGTAGTAACTACTTTCCATGAAGAGGGGGCCATGGAATACACTATTGTAGTAGCTGAAATGGCGGATTCACCTGC